AATTAACCGAACAAGCTGATACAAAAGGAATTCAAATCCAAATTGCAGGCCGTATAGATGGAAAAGAAATTGCACGTATCGAATGGATAAGAGAGGGTAGGGTTCCCCTCCAAACCATTCGCGCGAAAATAGATTATTGTGCCTATACAGTACGAACTATCTATGGAGTATTGGGAATCAAAATTTGGATATTTATGGACGAGTAGGAATAATAAGCCTTTACTTAACTTGTCTTTTGGTGTCGATTTAACGATGGAACACAAAATGCCAATCTTTTTCATTCTTTTTTCCATACAATCAATTCTAAATTTTAATCCTATAAGGTTTAATAAAAATTCGATTGACCTTTTGATAAAATTGCTATGCTTAGTGTGTGACTCGTTGGTTTTTGTTAAAATTAAGACTAAATAAAAAAAAAAAAGAAGACATAGTACAAAATAGAAACTCATAACTATATAACTAATAACCAACTCATCGCATCACATTATCTGGATCCAAAGAAGCAGTCAAGATATGCTATTTTAGTCCTATCATTCTATGTAGCAACTGAATTTTTTTTTGGCATAAACAATTAATTAGAATTATTGCCAAACAAAACAAAATTAAAATACAAAAAATAAACAAGGATACGGATAAATGGAAAGGTGAGAGAAAGAAAAAAAAAGGAATAGAATCGAAAAGATATATGATTCCAATATGTAAGGTCTTTGAAACATCTCATGAAATGTAATAAAGCATCAATACAGATTCCTACAGAATTATAGGAGATAAATCTGTTCATAGAAAAAAAAATAAGAGCTTCAAGCCAATAACGACTAAGAGGGTTGTCTCACGAACAAATTTCATTACAAGCTCCATTGTAGAATTCAGACCTAACCATTAATCAAGAAGCGATGGGAACGATGGAATCCATGAATACATAAGATTCAATTAAAAATGAATCCTGATGATTCATTGGGAAGGATGGCGGAATGAACCAACGATCCATTCATATATTCAGAAAATTTTTAAGTTAACTCTACAGCTGAAGTAGATATTGAAAGCGTAAATATTCGCCCGCGAAAATTCTTTATTTTTCTTTTTTATGGACTTCCTCATATTTTAGCAATCCAATATGATACAAAAAATTATTATAACAAAGAAAATCAAAATAATGAAATATTATAGAAAAAAACAAAAATCTAAAAAAAAGGAAAAAAAATAGATATTTAATATTTAGTTATATACCCAAATAACAATATCTAGTAAACTACAGAAATCCAAAAGAATTTATTTATTCAGTGTATTATTACATGTATATATTAAATTAATTATCTAAAAATTCAAATTTCATTTCAAATGAATATTTGAATATTGAATTTTTTCATTCGCGAGGAGCCGGATGAGAAGAAACTCTCACGTCCGGTTCTGTAGTAGAGATGGAATTACAAAATAACCATCAACTATAACCCAAAAAGAACTAGATTCCGTAAACAACATAGAGGACGAATGAAGGGAATATCTTATCGGGGGAATCGTATTTGTTTCGGAAGATATGCTCTTCAGGCACTTGAACCCGCTTGGATTACGTCTAGACAAATAGAAGCAGGGCGGCGAGCAATGACACGAAATGCACGTCGCGGTGGAAAAATATGGGTACGTATATTTCCTGACAAACCAGTTACAGTAAGACCCGCGGAAACTCGTATGGGTTCGGGGAAAGGATCTCCCGAATATTGGGTAGCTGTTGTCAAACCAGGTCGAATACTTTATGAAATAAGCGGAGTCGCCGAAAATATAGCCCGAAGGGCTATCGCAATAGCGGCATCGAAAATGCCTATACGAACTCAATTCATTATTTCAGGATAAGAATTAAGAATGTAGAACTAAAAGAAATGGATCTTTTGGGTAAAAACAAATAGAATTTTTTTTTTGGACAAACAATATTTCTTTTTCTTTTTCAGCCTTTGCATTTATTTTTGCATTGAAAGAACAGATAAAAACAAAATATGATTCAACCTCAGACCCATTTGAATGTAGCAGACAACAGCGGGGCTCGAGAATTGATGTGTATTCGAATCATAGGAGCTAGCAACCGTCGATATGCTCGTATTGGTGACGTTATTGTTGCTGTGATCAAAGAAGCAATACCCAATACGCCCTTAGAAAGATCCGAAGTGATCAGAGCTGTAATTGTACGTACCTGTAAAGAACTCAAACGCGACAACGGTATGATAATACGATATGATGACAATGCTGCAGTTATCATTGATCAAGAAGGAAATCCAAAAGGAACTCGAATTTTTGGTGCAATTGCCCGGGAATTGAGACAAAAATTTACTAAAATAGTTTCACTAGCGCCTGAGGTATTATAAGCCGAGAAGTAGAATATTTGAATGAATATAGTAGATTGTGTATCACGTATATACCTTTCATTTTTAATTTTTTTGTAATTAAAAATTTAATCATAAACTAATAAAAAGGCATGTTGATTATATCCAATTTTTGGGACACCACTTATTTTAGTTCATCATGGGTAGGGACACTATTGCTGATATAATAACCTCTATACGAAATGCTGATATGAATAGAAAAGGAACAGTTCGAATAGTATCTACTAACATCACCGAAAACATTGTTAAAATACTTTTACGAGAAGGTTTTATCGAAAACGCGAGAAAGCATCAAGAAAGAAACAAATATTTTTTGATTTTAACTCTGCGACATAGAAGAAATAAGAAAGGACCTTATATAAATACTTTCCATTTAAAAAGGGTCAGTCGACCTGGTCTACGAATCTATTCTAACTATCAACGAATTCCTCGAATTTTAGGTGGAATAGGGATTGCAATTCTTTCTACCTCGCGAGGTATAATGACAGACCGGGAGGCTCGACTAGAAGGAATTGGCGGAGAAATTTTATGTTATATATGGTAATCCCTATACTATCCGAATTGGATCCAAAATTTCCTATTTGTGAACAAAAAAAGAGAAAGGACAGCTTGTCTAATATCGCTCCTCTATTAGTTGATACTTTAAGGGGGTTTTGTCTGAAATGAAAGAACAAAAATGGATTCATGAAGGTTTGATTACCGAATCACTTCCTAATGGTATGTTCTGGGTTCGTTTAGATAATGAAGATCTGATTCTCGGTTATGTTTCAGGAAGGATACGACGTAGTTCTATACGGATCCTACCAGGAGATAAAGTTAAGATTGAAGTAAGCCGTTATGATTCAACCAGAGGTCGTATAATTTATAGACTCCGCAACAAGGATTCGACTGATTAAGCAGTTTTTCAACTTCAAACACTCTTTTCTACACGAATACAATTCAAGATTCAAAATATTAAGAAATTTATTTTCTTCCAAGAAAGAAATAGATTCAAAAAGAAAACCAAGGAATAACAAATATGAAAATAAGGGCTTCTGTTCGTCAAATTTGTGAAAAATGTCGACTGATCCGCAGACGGGGACGAATTATAGTAATTTGTTCTAACCCAAAACATAAACAACGACAAGGATAATCATTTTAGTATACTAAAAAATAAAAGGAACTTTCTAAAAGAATTGCTAAAAGATTTGATGGATGTAAAAAAACTGAAGCATTTGTTTTGACATGAAATGGATATATCCATATATCTTTGACTCAGATTTATGAGATGAAAAAATATGGCAAAACCTATACCAAAATTTGGTTCACGTAGAAATGGACGTATTAGTTCGCGTAAAAGTGCACGTAAAATACCAAAGGGTGTTATTCATGTTCAAGCAAGTTTCAATAATACCATTGTGACTGTTACAGATGTACGAGGTCGAGTCGTTTCTTGGGCTTCTGCCGGTACTTGTGGATTCAGAGGTACAAAAAGAGGGACACCATTTGCGGCTCAAACCGCAGTAGTAAATGCTATTCGTACAGTGGTAGAACAAGGTATGCAACGAGCCGAAGTCATGATAAAGGGTCCAGGTCTCGGAAGGGATGCAGCATTACGGGCTATTCGTAGAAGCGGTATACTATTAAGTTTCGTACGAGACGTAACCCCTATGCCACATAATGGTTGTAGACCTCCTAAAAAAAGGCGTGTGTAGAAATAAGAATTGAAGAGATTTCAAGAGAAATAAATGATTCAAAGATATGATCAATTTTGTAAAATATTACTATGGTTCGAGAGCAAATAAGAGTATTTACTCGGACACTTCAGTGGAAGTGTGTTGAATCAAGAACAGATAGTAAATGCCTTTATTATGGGCGCTTTATTCTCTCTCCACTTATGAAAGGTCAAGCTGATACAATAGGCATTGCGATGCGAAGAGCGTTACTTGGAGAAATAGAAGGAACATGTATCACACGTGCAAAATCTGAAAAAATACCACACGAATACTCTACCATATTAGGTATTCAAGAATCAGTACACGAAATTTTAATGAATTTGAAAGAAATAGTATTGAGAAGTAATCTATATGGAACTTGTGAGGCGTCTATTTGCATTAGGGGCCCCAGATGTGTAACTGCTCAAGATATCATCTTGCCACCTTATGTAGAAATAGTTGATAATACACAGCATATAGCTAGCTTGACGGAACCAATAGATTTGTGTATTGGATTACAACTCGAGAGAAATCGAGGATATCGTATAAAAACGCCAAATAACTTTCAAGACGGAAGTTATCCTATAGATACTCTATTTATGCCTGTTCGAAACGTGAATCATAGTATTCATTCGTATGGAAATGGGAATGAAAAACAAGAGATACTTTTTCTTGAAATATGGACAAATGGCAGTTTAACTCCAAAAGAAGCACTTTATGAAGCCTCCCGGAATTTAATTGATTTATTGATTCCTTTTCTACATGCAGAAGAAGAAAACGTAAATTTAGAGAACAATCAACCAAAAGTTTCTTTACCCCTTTTTCCCTTTCACAATATATTGGCTGAAATAAGGAAAAACAAAAAAAAAAAAGCATTGAAATTTATTTTTATTGACCAATTAGAATTGCCACCTAGGATCTACAATTGCCTCAA